GCTATTGGGGCTATTGGGTGGTGGTCCCGCTTATGGGGTCAAATCAATACGCTCTAAGAAGAAATATTTGAATATCAATCTCATCGATATCATCGATCTCATAAGTATCATACCAAATCCCATCAATCGAATCACTTTTTCGAGAAATACGAGACATCTAAGTCATACAAGTAAAGAGATCTATTCAGTGATAAGAAAAAGAAAAAACGTGAACGGGGACTGGATTGATGATAAAATAGAATCCTGGGTTGCAAACAGTGATTCGATTGATGATGAAAGAAGAGAATTCTTCGTTCAGTTCTCCACCTTAAGGACAGAAAAAGGGATTGATCAAATTTTATTGAGTCTGACTTATAGTGATCATTTATCAAAGAATGACTCTGGTTATCAAATGATTGAACAACCGGGAGCAATTTACTTACGATACTTAGTTGACATTCATAAAAAGTATCTAATGAATTATGAGTTCAATACATCCTCTTTAGCAGAAAGACGGATATTCCTTGCTCATTATCAGACAATGACTTATTCACAAACTTCGTGTGGGGCTAATAGTTTTCATTTCCCATCTCATGGAAAACCCTTTTCGCTCCGCTTAGCCTTATCCCTCTCTAGGGGTATTTTAGTGATAGGTTCTATAGGAACTGGACGATCTTATTTGGTCAAATACCTAGCAAAAAACTCCTATCTTCCTTTCATTACGGTATTTCTGAACAAGGTCCTGGATAACAAGTCTAAAGGTTTTGATGATATCGATATCGATATTGATGAGATTGACGATATTGGTGCTTGTTACGATATTGGTGTTAGTTACGATATTGATGCTAGTGACGATATTGATGCTAGTGACGATATCCTTGATATGGAGCTGGAACTGCTAATTAGCGTGAATGCGGTAACTATGGATATGCTGCCTGAAGAGGAAGACCAACTTTATATCACCCTTCAATTCGAATTAGCAAAAGCAATGTCTCCTTGCATAATATGGATTCCAAACATTCATGATCTGGATGTGAATGAGTCGAATTACTTCTCCCTAGGTCTATTAGTGAACCTTCTCTCCAGGGATTATGAAACTAGAAATATTCTTGTTATTGCTTCGACTCATATTCCCCAAAAAGTGGATCCCGCTCTAATAGCTCCGAATAAATTAAATACGTGCATTAAGATACGAAGGCTTCTTATTCCACAACAACGAAAGCACTTTTTCACTCTTTCATATACTAGGGGATTTCACTTGGAAAAGAAAATGTTCCATACTAATGGATTCGGGTCCATAACCATGGGTTCCAATGCACGAGATCTTGTAGCACTTACCAACGAGGCCCTATCGATTAGTATTACACAGAAGAAATCAATTATAGATACTAATACAATTAGATCCGCTCTTCATAGACAAATTTGGGATTTGCGATCCCAGGTAAGATCGGTCCAGGAGCATGGGATCCTTTTCTATCAGATAGGAAGGGCTGTAGCACAAAATGTACTTTTAAGTAATTGCCCCATAGATCCTATATCTATCTATATGAAAAAGAAATCATGTAACGAAGTGGATTATTATTTGTACAATTGGTACTTCGAACTTGGAACGAGCATGAAGAAATTAACGATACTTCTTTATCTTTTGAGTTGTTCTGCCGGATCGGTCACTCAAGATCTTTGGTCTCTACCCGGACCCGATGAAAAAAATGAGATCGCTCCTTATGGACTCGTTGAGAATGATTCTGGTCTAGTTCGTGGCCTATTAGAAGTAGAAGGCGCTCTGGTGGGATCCTCACGGACATGCAGTCAGTTTGATAAGGATCGAGTGACATTGCTTCTTCGACCCGAACCAAGGAATCCCTTAGATATGATGCAAAATGGATCTTGTTCTATCCTTGATCAGAGATTTCTCTATGAAAAAGACGAATCGGAGTTTGAAGAGGGGGAAGGAGAAGGAGCCCTCGACCCGCAACAGATAGAGGAGGATTTATTCAATCACATAGTTTGGGCTCCTAGAATATGGCGCCCTTGGGGCTTTCTATTTGATTGTATCGAAAGGCCCAATGAATTGGGATTTCCCTATTGGTCCAGGTCATTTCGGGGCAAGCGGATCATTTATGATGAAGAGGATGAGCTTCAAGAGAATGATTCGGAGTTCTTGCAGAGTGGAACCGTGCAGTACCAGACACGAGATAGATCTTCCAAAGAACAAGGCCTTTTTCGAATAAGCCAATTCATTTGGGACCCTGCAGATCCACTCTTTTTCCTATTCAAAGCTCAGCCCTTTGTCTCTGTGTTTTCACATCGAGAATTATTTGCAGATGAAGAGATGTCAAAGGGGCTTTTTACTCCCCCAAAAATTCCTACTAGATCTCTATCATCTCTATATAAACGCTGGCTTAGCAAGAAGACGCAAGAAAAGCACTTCGAATTGTTGATTAATCGCCAGAGATGGCTTAGAACCAATAGTTCATTATCTAATGGATCTTTCCGTTCTAATACTCTATCCGAGAGTTAT